GCTCTTTCTTCCTTATGGATTGGGGAAGAAGTTCTATGGAGTTGCCTCATTCGGAGACCTCCGGATCAAAGCTCTTTGCCTGCTCCCCGGAGCGTATCGCCGGTCATCGCGTCCTTCATCGCTTCTGAATACCAAGGTATCCCCCAAAAGCCCTTTCTTTCTTGAATCTAAATACATATTCTGTAGCCAGAATAAGGGTGTGGAGGTAAGCGGACTCGAACCGCTGACATCTGCCGTGCAAAGGCAGCGCTCTACCAGCTGAGCTATACCCCCAGCTGGGCTATCCTGGACTTGAACCAGGGACCTCACCCTTATCAGGGGTGTGCTCTAACCAACTGAGCTAATAGCCCTACCTTACTGGGAGGATCTAGTTTTTAAACCAGTCCTATATTTGGTCCTAATCGACCTAAAAATGGGTATATCCCATTGTTGTTAAAGGAGGTCATCCAGCCGCACCTTCCGGTACGGCTACCTTGTTACGACTTCACCTCGGTCACTACTTTTACCTTCGGCATTTCCTTCCTTACGGTTAGGATAACGACTTCGGGTACAAGCAGCTCCCATGGTGTGACGGGCGGTGTGTACAAGGCCCGGGAACGGATTCACCGCTGTGTAGCTGACCAGCGATTACTAGCGATTCCAGCTTCATGCAGGCGAGTTGCAGCCTGCAATCTGTACTTGGAGTAAGTTTCAAAGATTAGCTCGTCTTCGCAGACTTGCAACTTATTGTCTTACCCATTGTAGGACGTGTGTAGCCCAGGGTGTAAGGGGCATGATGACTTGACGTCGTCCTCACCTTCCTCCGGTTTGTCACCGGCAGTCTTTTTAGACAAATGAACTAAAAATAAGGGTTGCGCTCGTTGCGGGACTTAACCCAACATCTCACGACACGAGCTGACGACAGCCATGCACCACCTGTAAAAGCGGAATAAGAACTCCCTTTCAGGAGATCAACACTTTTATCAAACCCTGGTAAGGTTCTTCGCGTTGCATCGAATTAAACCACATCCTCCACCGCTTGTGCGGGCCCCCGTCAATTCCTTTGAGTTTCACTCTTGCGAGCGTACTTCCCAGGCGGGATACTTAACGCGTTAGCTAAGATACTGAACGGGTCGATACGTCCAACATCGAGTATCCATCGTTTACGGCTAGGACTACTGGGGTATCTAATCCCATTTGCTCCCCTAGCTTTCGTCTCTGAGTGTCAGTAATAGCCCAGTAGAGTGCCTTCGCCATCGGTGTTCTTTCCAATATCTACGCATTTCACCGCTCCACTGGAAATTCCCTCTACCCCTACTATACTCAAGTCTCCTAGTTTCCAATGCAGATTTGAGGTTGAGCCTCAAGGTTTAACAGTGGACTTAGGAAACCACCTGCAGACGCTTTACGCCCAGTGATTCCGGATAACACTTGCATCCCCCGTCTTACCGCGGCTGCTGGCACGGAGTTAGCCGATGCTTTCCACCTTAAGTACCGTCAGATCTTCTTCCTTAAGGCACCGAGGTTTACAACTCAGTAAGTCTTCATCCCTCACGCGGTATTGCTCTGTCAGGCTTTCGCCCATTGCAGAAAATTCCTCACTGCTGCCTCCCGTAGGAGTCTGGACCGTGTCTCAGTTCCAGTGTGGCTGATCGTCCTCTCAGACCAGCTACTGATCGTCGCCTTGGTAGGCCATTACCCTACCAACTAGCTAATCAGCCGCGAGCTTCTCTTCAGGCAGAGTTTCCTCTTTTTCACCCGTGGGCATATGGGGTTTTAGCGAATGTTTCCACTCGTTATCCCCCTCCTAAAGGCAAATTCTCACGTGTTACTCACCCGTCCGCCACTAAAATTAACCGAAGCTAATTTTCGTTCGACTTGCATGTGTAAGGCATACCGCCAGCGTTCATCCTGAGCCAGGATCAAACTCTCCGTAGTATTTCCTAGTTCTTTTTTCTTTTCAACTTAGTTAGGACCTTTTTACAAGTTACTAAGCTGTTTTATGTATTGGAGAAACTCCACAATTCATACAATACTTATGAGAATAGGGTTTTGTCAAGTGTTAAATAAATGTTTGCTATTTTTTTTCTGGTCAAAAGAAACAGAGTTGACAGTTTGGCAATAATAAATTAAAATTTTTCACAGTTAAGAATCTAAATAAATGTGACCTTAAAATAAATCTTGAAACCAATACCAAAAAGGAAACCCATCATGGGAAAACGAATCCAACCTTGGCAAATATATAGACATCAATTGCCGAATGTTTACACTGTTTTCAGCACGACTAGTTTACAGATACAAACGAAAGCTTTGGAAGCTTGCCAAACTATCTGCAACTTTATTTTGACTTTTGATATGGCCCTTGAAAAAAACATGAATGATATAACTGGCGAGCAAAGCCTATTTACCACACAAGAGGATGAGTTAATTTATACGTTAGGAGGAAAATTAGTAGTAACAGCTTCAGATATAGCTGAAGTTGTTGCGCTATGGACAGGTTTACCTGCAACTAATTTGACTCGTGACCAAGCCGAACGTTTTATACATTTAGAACAAGATCTTAGTAATCATATTATTGGTCAAGATCATGCTTTAGCTGTAGTAGCAAAATCCTTAAGACGATATGCTGCAGGCTTACGAAATCCGAAACGTCCAATTGGAAGCTTTTTACTTTCTGGTCCAACAGGTGTAGGAAAGACTGAGCTAACTAAACAATTAGCTGAAAGTCTTTTTGGATCTCAAAAAGCACTTATTCGGCTAGATATGTCTGAATATATGGAAAAGCATACTGTTGCTAGATTAATAGGATCTCCCCCAGGATATGTAGGTTTCGAAGAGGGTGGACAGTTAACTGATGCAGTACGTAGTCGTCCATACTCTATAGTATTGTTTGATGAAATCGAAAAAGCACATCCCGATGTGTATAATGTATTATTACAAATCTTAGATGATGGAATTTTATCTGATTCAACAGGAAGAACTGTTTCCTTTCAAAATACACTTATAATTCTAACATCTAACTTAGGATCACAAAGTATTCTTGAGTTCTGTGCACAAAAGCCGACTAGAACACCTGAGGAAGAAGCTATGCTTAAGAAACTCGTTATACAGACGTTAGGGTCGAAATTTAGACCTGAGTTTCTTAATAGGTTAGATGATATCGTAATCTTCCATCCTCTTTCACGTGACCATATAAGTACAATCGCCTTCATACTCTTAGACGAAGTAGATGAACGACTTGCACGTAAAGGTTTTCACCTTTTAGTAACAAGTAGATTATTAGCTACAATTCGTCAAGAAGGTTTTAACTCTATGTACGGTGCACGACCACTAAGACGTGCTATCAGTAAATGGGTTGAAGATCCTATTGCTGAAAAACTTTTGCATGTTGAAGATGAAATTGAATTTGGAAGTAGTATCCTGGTCGACGTAGAAGATAGTGATCCTGGTACTCCTCAGGTTTTAGTTCTTCCACCAGGTCTTAGAGAGGAAATACAAGCCCGAAATCGTGGTCTAATTGTAGCTCCTACATCCTAACTTTCTTTTCTTGGTTTTCCCTGGGGTAACATTTACCCTTAAATAATTTGTATGATCAAACTCCGTTTTGCCCTTTCTATTTTGCTTTGTCTTTTACCTGCACTTCCATCTGTTGCAATTGAATTAGATGAAGCAACACGTACCGTTCGCGCTGATGCGAAGGGGAATCAAACTACTTTAAGTCCTGAACAAGTTAAACGTGGAAAGCGTCTATTTAATGCATCTTGCGGACAATGTCATGTTGGTGGTCTTACTAAAACGAATCCAAACGTAGGATTAGATCTTGAGGCATTAAGTCTTGCTACTCCATCACGTGACAATGTTGAAGCACTTGTAAACTACATGAAAGACCCTACAACTTATGATGGTCTAGAATCAATTGCTGAAATCCATCCAAGTATTAAAAGTGCTGATATCTTCCCAAGAATGAGATCACTTAGTGAAGAAGACCTTGAAGCTATTGCTGGCCATATCTTAATCCAACCCAAAATCAGTTCAGAAAAATGGGGCGGTGGGAAAATTTATTATTAATTCAAATAATTCCTCAGGAGAACCCATGAAACTAAATCCTCTAAGATATCTTTCTCTTAGTCTTTTCGTTCCATTCCTATTCTCAACAGTTTCAGTAGCTGCTGATATTGAAAATGGCGAACGCATTTTTAGTGCAAACTGTTCAGCCTGTCACGCTGGCGGTAATAACGTAATCATCCCTGAAAAAACTCTAAAGAAAGAAGCTTTAGAGGCAAATGGTATGAATAGTGTTGATGCTATTACATACCAAGTGACAAACGGAAAAAATGCTATGCCTGCATTTGGTGGTCGATTAGATGATAGCGATATCGAAGATGTCGCAAATTATGTATTATCACAATCTGAAAAAGGTTGGGATTAAGTAGTTGTGTTAAATTAAATTAGAAATCGAGGACGAAAACTCCTTCCCCTACTGGGATCGTGAGGGAGCATTTCATCCTCTGTGGTAAACCTAAGAAAGGGTTCCACTTTATCTTACCATTTTGTTTTGATTTCCCCCCACAAACGAACATGAGTACAACTCGAAAGTCCACAATAGTGGATTTTAATACAGTAGAAACAATTGTTTAATTTGATTTTTAAGTGTATAACATAAAAAAGTATAACTTGACAAACTTTTAATGAAGTGTCAAAACTCTTATAAAAAATTAATAAATTTGTATGGCAGTTCCAAAGAAACGTACCTCAAGAACTAAAACAAAAACTAGAAAAGCACAATGGTTTAGGAAAGCCTATATAGCTAGTCAAAAAGCATGGTCTTTAAGTTGTTCTATAGCAAATGGAAATTCTAACAGTTTTGTTCTGGATAAATCTGTAAAGTCTAATTAAATTTAATTATGAATTAATCGGGATGACAGGATTTGAACCTGTGACATTCTGCTCCCAAAGCAGACGCGCTACCAAACTGCGCTACATCCCGTACATTTAATGTTTAAATTATTTTATATACTCTGTCTATAACTTAATAAGTTAGAAATAGGGTATTTAAAGTAAATCGTTTTAATATTCATTAAACTAATTTAAATTTTTGATCAAATTAAATTTAATTTCAATTCATTGGTATTTATAAAATATGATTGGAATAAATAATTTAAATTTTTTTTTAACTAAAAAGGGTATGTAGCTTAAAGGATAAAGTAATGGTTTCCGATGCCAGAGAGTATGGGTTCAATTCCCATCATACCCTTATGGGGCTGTTATGTGGTTTTCGACGATTGATATGTCTATAAACTAATTAAACAATGTTTAAATTAAACTTTTAAAGAAAGCAAACTTGTTTTGCTTAATTTTCTGAAAATTCTAATACCTAGAAAGGTTAATTATCGCTAAAACTAATTTTAAGAAAAATATTAATAAGATTTTCTAAATAGTTATAATTATAATTGTATTTACTAGACTTTAATTGTATACTAAACAAAATAGTTTTAGTTTTCAATCGGATGTAGGTTCAACTCCTACCAGCTCCATTAACTAAAATATTTTTAAACTTTGCATCTGTGGCCGAGCGGTTGAAGGCACCGGACTCATAATCCGTTTTCTGTAAAGAACATCGCTGGTTCGAACCCAGCCGGATGCATTTAATGTTAATAGACTGTTCTTGCTTCTTACCAACCTTTTGAGTATTCTTAATTATGACAAAATTTGTCAAATTTGCATCTATAGCTCTACTAAATTCATTAACTCTTCCTCTTTTAGCAAATGCAGATATTGGTGGTCTTAATCCTTGTAAGGATTCAGAAGTCTTCCAAAAAAGATTAGCTAAAACTGTAAAAAAACTGGAATCTAGACTTAAAAAATATGAGGAATCATCTCCACCAAGTCTTGCCATTCAACAGCAAATAAACCAAACAAAACAAAGGTTTACGCGTTATGGAAATTCAAATCTGCTATGTGGAAATGATGGTCTACCTCATTTAATTACTGATGGTCGTTGGAGTCATGCTGCTGAATTTCTAGCTCCAAGCATTCTTTTCCTTTATATAACAGGATGGATTGGTTGGGTAGGTCGTAAGTATATACGAACTATAAGCGAAAGTTCAAATCCTACAGAAAAAGAAATTATTATTGATGTTCCATTAGCAATTTCAATTATGACTTCAGGATTTGTATGGCCTTTTGCCGCTTGGCAAGAATTTTTAAGTGGTGATTTAATAGCATCTGATGATACAATAACAACATCACCTAAATAAAGCTTTTTAGAAATATTTATATATATATATATAATTTTAAGGAAATCTAAATTTATGACATCATCTTTATTTCAATTTTTAAACAGTTTAGTTTTAGGAACATTACTTGTAGTTATTCCTATTGGTCTTGCACTTGCTTTCGTAAGTAAAGCCGACCGTGTAAAACGTGTGTAGAGCGTTAAATGCTTTTTATGATAAATATAATTTTTGAGCCAAATATCCTTTTAGCTATTCTGATTAGCCTTGTAATGGTTTTTTTATACTTTCTTAGAATTGTCAAACCACAAATTGCCCGGGATCAGGATATATTTTTTGCAACGATCGGACTACTCTATAGTTCGATCCTAATTATTCATGGATGGAGATTAGATCCGATTCTTTTATTTAGCCAAGTTCTTATAAATTCTATCTTGGTACCAACATGTTGGGAAAATATTAGATTACGAGCTATTGCACATGCATTCCAAAAAATAAATCAACAACCAAAAAAACTTTAATAAAACTTTTAAAGGAATATAAACATGAAATTAGCTTATTGGATGTACGCTGGACCAGCTCATATAGGTACATTAAGAATTGCTAGTTCATTTCGTAAAGTACATGCTATTATGCATGCACCCTTAGGTGATGATTACTATAATGTAATGAGATCAATGTTAGAAAGAAAGCGCGATTTTACACCTGTAACAGCGAGTGTAGTTGATCGTCATGTTTTAGCTCGTGGTTCACAAGAAAAAGTTATACAAAATATAAGTCGCAAAGACAAAGAAGAAAAACCTGATTTAGTAATCCTTACACCAACTTGTACATCAAGTATTTTACAAGAAGATTTACAAAATTTCGTAAGTCGTGCATCTCAAGATACAAAAGCCGATATATTATTAGCTGATGTAAATCATTATAGAGTAAATGAGTTACAAGCTGCAGATAGAACTCTAGAGCAAATTGTTAAATTTTATATTGAAAAATCCGAAAAAACTCAAACCTTAGTAACTGAAAAAACACTAAAACCATCTGTAAATATTATAGGTCCGTGTAATTTAACGTTTCATGGTCAGCATGATATTGCTGAATTAAAACGATTATTAGCCGATTTAGAATTAAAAATTAATGTCATTTTGCCAGAGTCAGCTTCGGTTGACGAAATTAAAAATATGCCTAAAGCATGGTTTAACATTATACCTTATCGAGAAATTGGACTATTAACAGCTAATTATCTAGAAAAGAAATTTGATATGCCTTTCATAAATATACCACCTATTGGTATTTTAGAAACAGCAAATTTTATTCGCAAAATTCAAACAATTTTAAACAACTTTGGAATTCATAAAGATTTTGAAAATTATATTGATGTTCAGACAAGATTTGTTTCACAGTCTGCATGGTTTTCAAGATCAATAGATTGTCAAAATTTATTAGGAAAAACAGCTGTAGTTTTTGGTGATGCTACACATTCTGCAGCATTAACAAAAATTTTATCAAAAGAAATGGGCATAAAAGTATTAGTTGCAGGGACATATTGTAAACATCAAGAAGAATGGTTTCGTTCTGAAGTTCAAGACTTCTGTGATGAAATACTTTTAACTGATGATCATACTTTAGTTGCAGATATGATAGCTAAATTAGAACCCTCAGCAATTTTCGGCACGCAAATGGAACGTCACATAGGTAAACGGTTAAACATACCTTGTGGAGTAATTTCAGCACCTGTTCATATACAAAATTTTCCCTTAAGTTATCGACCTTTTATGGGATATGAAGGAAGTAACCAGATTGCAGATTTAATTTATAATTCATTTACTTTAGGTATGGAAGATCATTTGCTTGAGATATTTGGTGGTCATGACACGAAAAATATTGAAATATCTTCTCTTACAAAAGAACTAGAATGGGATTTGCAAGCTCTTAATGAACTTAAAACAATCCCTGGCTTTGTACGCGGAAAAATAAAACGTAATGTTGAAAAATTTGCAAAAACTCATAATATTACTAAAATAACTTTAGACGTAATGTATGATTGCAAAGAAAATGGTAATGTCTAAGAATATTAAATTTTTAAATAAAAGATTACTTTCTGTGCAGTTAAAGAAAGCTTTATTTTATGCTTTTTTAGAAGCAAAAAAAAATAAAACTACTATAATTGATTCACAACTTTTACTATATGGTATTTTAAAAGTAAATAGTAGTTTAGCAAATAAGTTAATTAGACAAATTTATAAATCTAAATCTCCATCTTTTAATTCTATTGATAACTTAGTAGTTAAGTTGAAACTTAACTTTCATACTAAAAATAAAATAATTTCAACACAAGGTGTTTATCCAAATTTTAGTAAACCTGTAAAACAACTTTTATTTTTTCTTCTCCGATCAGGAGGAGATCCACAAACTAAAGTTATCACAAGTCTACATGTATTAAAGTATCTTTTATGTCAAAAGAATATTTGTATTCTAGTGAAAGATGGTTTAAGAAGTTTTTAAGTAGTCTTAGAGAGTTTTTCTCTAAGACTACTTATATTTATTTCAAAATATAATTAGCTTTTTTCATTCAATTTATGCATAATAAATCACATAAATATTTAAATCCTCAGTAGCTCAGTGGTAGAGCAATCGGCTGTTAACCGATTGGTCGCTGGTTCAAGTCCAGCCTGGGGAGCTTTTTAGTATAATAGATGTATACAATCTATTAAGATTTTCCCTTAAAATAAAAAGTTAAAAAAACATTAACTTTTTACTATTCTATTTTAAAATTATTATATAATAATGTAAAAAGGATTTACCCTTTTCTGATTAAAAAATTAGAAAAAATTAGAAGGGGTCTAACTTAAAGATACAAAATCTAAAAAGGAGAAAAAATGGCTGATTCTATATTATCGTCAAAGACGCCTGCCAAAGAAAGTTTACTAACTCCTCGATTTTATACAACTGATTTTGATGAAATGGCAAATCTTGACGTCTCTTCAAATGTTGAAGAAATTGAGGCTATTTTAGAGGAATTTAGAAGAGATTATAACCAGCGTCATTTTATTAGAGATAAAGAATTTTCAGACTCATGGTCAAAGTTGCCAGAACATACAAGAGCATTATTTATAGAATTTTTAGAACGATCTTGTACAGCTGAATTTTCAGGTTTTCTCTTATATAAAGAATTATCAAGAAACCTGAAAAATCAAAATCCACTTTTAGCTGAAGGATTTGCACTTATGTCTAGAGATGAAGCTAGACACGCAGGTTTTTTAAACAAAGCTATGAGTGATTTTAATTTAATCTTAGATTTAGGGTTTTTAACAAAAAGTCGAAAATATACATTTTTTGCACCAAAATTTATTCTTTATGCAACGTATTTATCAGAAAAAATAGGTTATTGGCGTTATATTACAATTTATCGTCATCTTGAACGAGCTCAAAAAGATCGTATATATCCTATTTTCCGTTTTTTTGAAAGTTGGTGTCAAGATGAAAATCGTCATGGTGATTTTTTTGCAGCTGTTCTTAAATCACAACCTCAATTGTTAACGGGATGGAAAAGTAAGCTTTGGTGTAGATTTTTCTTACTTTCTGTTTTTGCAACAATGTATTTAAATGATTGTCAACGTGCAGGTTTCTATCAAGCTATAGGTTTAGATGCACGTAAATTTGATCAATATGTAATTAGAAAAACCAATCAAAGTTCTCAGAAGTTGTTCCCTGTAATTCTTGATGTTGACCATCCAGATTTCTTTAAATACTTAGATGAATGTACCGAAATAAATCTTGAAATTCAAAAATTAGAAAAAAGTAATTCAATTGGAGATAAAGTTAGAAAACTTTCTCTTACATTTGCTCTTGTAAGTCTACTAATCAAATTATACTTAATGAAACCGATTGAAACTTATAATACATGGACAACAATATATTAAATAAACTAAAATATTAGTTAACAAGTAACCAAAATAAAATATTTTGGTTACTTCTTTTTTTAACTTATTTTCTAAATTCACTCTCTTCAAAAGATAGTGTAAATAAATCGTTAACTCGACGACCAGAATCAATTAGTTCTAAAGGATCTTTTCTTAATCTATGACGTAAACACAATTGACTAACTCGCTTAAAATGTTCAACTTTTACAACTTTTTCTTCATTGAAAGCAGCAAGAGCTTTTGCAGCACGACAAATTACTAAATCAGCACGTAAACCGTCTACATTTAATGCACTACACATACGTGAAGCTGCTTGTTTTAAGTTTTCTGGAAGCTTAACACATTTATAAAGATATTGAGCACGTTCTATTTTTTGTTTTAAATATTCTTCTTGAAACCAATAGTTGTTTTTCCAAATATTATCACTATCATCATAATCTACACGAGAATCTATGATATGAACACGTAAAAGAGGTTGCTCAACAGTTTTTATTTCCGTGTACAGTCCAAATCTATCTAGTAATTGAGGTCTTACCTCTCCTTCTTCAGGGTTTCCAGATCCTATTAAAATAAATTTTGATGGATGACGAACAGAAACACCTTCACGTTCTACAACTGTATAACCTGAAGCTGAAGCATCAAGTAAAATATCAACAAGATGATCATCTAAAAGATTGACTTCATCTACGTATAGTAAACCACGATTTGCTTTTGCTAATAATCCCGGTTCAAAAGCTTTTTCACCTTCTGTTACAGCTCGTTCTAAATTAATACTTCCACAAATTCGATCTTCAGTTGCACCCAAAGGAAGGTCAACTAATGGCATTTGTTTTATATCTATACGATCTGATTGAACTTTTAAATATGAGCTTTGTACTCGGTGGACTAATTTATCTTGACCAGTTTTTGAGGATTGGAAAGGAACTGTTTTCCGTATAGAAATTGGTGCACGATTATAAGGATCACCTTTAACAACAAGAATATCTGGTAATAAGTTTGCAAATGCTCTAATCGTTGTTGATTTTCCAGTTCCTCGATCACCTATAATTAATATACCTTTAATATCAGGCTCAATTACATTTAGAATTAAACCGAGTTTTAAATCATCTTGACCTTGGATAGCTAAAAATGGAAAAGATGCTCTAGCTTTTTTTGCCTTTATATCTTGTGAATTTCTTGCTTTAACTTTACTATTTTGAAATTGGTTGTTTATAATTTCCATTTCATTTATTTTTGTTAATTTTCCTATCTCACTAGATTCAGTAAGTATTTGTGGTTGCCCCCATCTACGACGTTGTTCTTTCATTATTAAACTTTTCCTAAAAACTAGGTTTTGAGATGTGAAATGATTGAATTTATTTTTTTAATCTTATAGATAAAAAAAATTTTAGATATTTAGTTTGATGTGGTAACAAAAAGATTAAACATAAAGTGATATAGCTAAACGATAAGCTAAAAGACCAGATACTGCACTAAGTGCTAATATAGCACCTATTTGAATTGGACTAAGCATACGAATTTTCCAAACTTTTAAAAACTATTTGGAGTTTATAACTCCAAATAGTCTTTTATTTAAATTATTTGATTTAATTAATCAATAGGACGTAAAGATAAAACAGGTTCTGTTTTTCTGTTTATACCTTTTTCAAAACCGGCTGCAGCAGCACGAGCTCGTCCTGAATGCCACCAGTGTGCAACTAATATAAACCATCCTAAGATGAAATGTGCACAAGTTAACCATGATCTAGGAGAAACATAGTTAACTGAGTTAATTTCTGTTGCTACACCACCCACAGAATTCAGAGATCCTAGAGGTGCATGTGTCATATATTCAGCTGCTCTACGTTCTTGCCATGGTTGAATATCATTTCTAATTTTATTGATATCAAGACCATTTGGACCACGAAGTGGTTCTACCCATGGAGCACGTAAATCCCAGAATCGCATCGTTTCACCACCAAAAATGATTTCACCACTAGGTGATCTCATTAAATATTTACCTAAACCTGTAGGACCTTGAGCCGTTGCAACATTTGCACCTAGACGTTGGTCACGAACAAGGAAAGTAAACGCTTGGGCTTGTGATGCTTCAGGACCTGTTGGACCATAGAATTCACTTGGATAAGCTGTGTTGTTATACCAAGCGTAAAGTGAAGCTGTTAATCCCATTAAAGCTAAACCAGCTAAACTATAAGATAAGTAAGCTTCACCAGACCATATAAATGTTCTACGTACCCAAGCAAATGGTTTAGTAACAATATGGAAGATACCCCCAAAGATACATAAAGCACCTACCCATATATGTCCACCTACAAGATCTTCCATGTTATTGATCGAAACAATCCATCCATCACCACCAAAAGGTGATTTGAATACGTAACTAAAAATAACTGCCGCATTTAATGTAGGACTAACAATTTTTCTTACATCACCACCACCTGGTGCCCATGTGTCATAAATTCCAAGATATACAGCTTTTAAAACTAAAAGGAAAGAACCTAGTCCTAAAAGAATTAAATGAATACCTAGAATTGTCGTCATTTTATTCTTATCACGCCAGTCATAGCCAAAGAATGGAAAAGACTCTTCTAAAGTATCTGGACCAAATAAAGAGTGATAAATACCACCAACTCCTAATACAGCAGATGAAATTAAATGTAATACACCAACTACAAAGTATGGAGTTGTGTCAATAATTTCTCCCCCAGGTCCTACTCCCCAACCTAATGTTGCTAAGTGGGGTATCAGGATAAATCCTTGTTCGTATAAAGGTTTTTCAGGAATAAAGTGAGATACTTCATATAGTACCATTGCACCTGCCCAGAAAACCATAAGACCGGCATGAGCAACATGTGCACCTAAAAGCTTACCAGATACATTAATTAAGCGTGCGTTACCTGCCCACCAAGCAAAACCTGTAGACTCGATATCACGTCCAATTACTTTATTATAAGGCGTTTCCACGTGGTAATACCTCCTCTGGGAATACAAAATTTTCATGCGGTTGGTCTTGAGCTGACATCCATGCTCTAATACCTTCGTCTAATAAGTGATTTTTAGTATAGAATGTTTCAAATTCAGGGTCTTCAGCTGCACGAAGCTCTTGAGAAACGAAATCATATGCTCGTAAGTTTAATGCTAAACCAACGATACCAAATGCACTAGCCCATAGTCCTGTTACTGGAACAAATAACATGAAGAAATGAAGCCAACGCTTATTAGAGAATGCAACACCAAAAATTTGAGACCAGAAACGGTTTGCTGTAACCATTGAATATGTCTCTTCAGATTGTGTTGGTGTGAATGCACGGAATGTATTTGCAGCATCACCGTCTTCAAATAATGTATTTTCAACAGTAGCTCCGTGAATTGCTGATAATAATGCACCACCTAAAATACCAGCCACACCCATCATATGGAATGGGTTTAAAGTCCAGTTATGGAAACCTTGTAAGAATAACAGGAATCTAAAAATAGCAGCTACACCAAAACTTGGAGCAAAGAACCAGCTAGCTTGGCCTAAAGGATACATTAAGAATACTGAAACGAATATAGCAATTGGTCCTGAAAATGCTATCGCGTTATATGGACGAATACCTACTAATCTAGCAATTTCGAATTGACGTAAACAGAATCCTATTAATCCAAAAGCGCCATGTAAAGCTATAAAAGCCCATAAACCACCTAATTGTACCCAGCGTGTAAAATCACCTTGTGCTTCAGGTCCCCATAATAATAATAATGAGTGACCCATACTATTAGCTGGCGTCGATACTGCTACAGTTAAGAAGTTACAACCTTCTAAATATGAACTTGCTAAACCGTGTGTATACCACGAAGTTACAAAAGTTGTTCCTGTGAACCATCCACCTAAAGCAAGATAAGCTGTAGGAAAAAGTAAAAGACCAGACCATCCTATAAATACAAAACGGTCTCTTTTTAACCAATCATCGACAAGGTCAAATAAGCCCCTTTCCTCAACCGCTGTACGTTGCGTTTGCCCTATTGCTATGGTCATACTGAGTAAAATCTAAAAAAGAGCCAAGGATAAAATGAATTTTTTATATCATTTTTCTTTTCCACAATTAAATAGTAATTTTTATAGTAAAATTATCTTTTATTATTATATCTATAATCTTTGTTTTCGAACATATTTTAAAAAATTACAGAAAAAATTAGATTTTATTTATTTTATCCAATAACCAGGTTTTTCACAAAAACTTTCACACTCAATAATATCTAATTCATACTTTTCCTTAAAAATAAATTTATTTAATAGTATTTTCATATACATACTTCGTTTTGTATAACTATCCATATTTTTTTTTATAGTAATATTTGTATTCAAACTTATATTAACATAATTTTTAGGAATTTTATTTATACCTTTCTTAATCCAACAAGTTTTATAAAAAGCACAATTTATACAAATACACATACTCACTTTTTAAATACTAATTCTAATTACTGGGGGCGGAGGGACTTGAACCCTCACGACCGTTAAGAGTCAACGGATTTTCTATTTTTTGTTTTTTGATAAATTTTTTATCATTTTTTCAAAAAATATGGACTCTCCCTTTACCTTAACAGGTAGTTCCCATCGAGTCTCTGCACCTTTTAACTTTTCTTTCGAGAAGTTAACTTGGCTCAGGATTGGTTTTTTCAATATTTTAGAAAAAAATTTTCCTGAATTTGAGAACTTACAAAAATTTGCTCAAAATTTAAGTCCGTTGTGTCTACCATTCCACCACGCCCCCTCAAACATTATTTACATTTTTAATCTTTTTCGTTGTATAAGTTTAAGGCGGCACCCAGATTTGAACTGGGGAATAGAGGATTTGCAATCCACTGCCTTACCACTTGGCGATACCGCCATTATACCGGTGCCCAAAGCCAGACTCGAACTGGCGACACACGGATCTTCAGTCCATTGCTCTACCAACTGAGCTATTTGGGCAAGATTAATGTATATTTTTATTTTATAAAAAAAAACAAAAAATAAAACTTAATATTTTAATTAAAAGTAATTTTCTAGGGTTTTTCTTAACATAGAAAAACCCTAGAAAGAAAATTTTTTAATTTGATTTTATACTAGCTAATTCTTCTTCTAAATCTTTCATTTTTTGTTCTAATTCTTGATAATTTTCACTTTTTTGTGCTTCTCTCAATGATGATATTAAAGTTTGAATTTTTTGTTTATCTATTTCTGAAAATGGACTATTCTGGTCATTTAAACTTTTTTCAGCTTGATAGATTAGCATTTCTGCCTTATTTTTTACATCAATTTTTTGTTTTCTTTGTTGATCAAGTTCTGCATTTTTACTTGCTTCTTCAACTAATTTATCAACTTCAGAACGATCTAGTGTTGAAGCATCTTGTATAGTTATTGATTGAGTTTGTCCAGTTACTTTATCTCTTGCTCTAACAGATAAAATACCATCTGCATCAATATCAAATGTTACTTCAATTTGTGGTACACCACGTGGTGCAGCAGAAATATTTCCAAGTTCAAAGTGACCTAAGCTTTTATTATCTGAAGCTAATAAACGTTCACCTTGTAAAATATGAATATCCACTTTTGGTTGATTGTCTTCCGCTGTAGAAAATATTTCAGTTTTTGTTGCTGGAATAGTTGTATTTCTTTCTATCATTCGTGTCATTAAACCACCAATTGTTTCAACACCTAAAGAAAGAGGAGTTACATCTAAAAGTAAAACATCTTTTATTTCTCCAGCTAAAACAGCTCCATTAATTGCTGCTCCAACAGCCACAACTTCATCTGGATTAACAGTTAAATTGGGTTTTTTAAAAGTTAGTTTTTGAACAAGCTCTTGAATTGCAGGTATACGTGTTGAACCACCAACTAAAATGATTTCATTAATATTATTAGGACCTAAGTTAGCATCATTCATTGCTGTTTGAACAGGATATTCACAGCGATGAATTAAACTTGAACATAACTCATTGAATTTTGCTCGTGTCAAAGTCATATCTATGTGTTTAGGACCTGTTTCCGTCACAACTATATAAGGTAAACTGATGGTTGTTTCAGAAAGTTGAGATAATTCAATTTTAGCTTTTTCTGCAGCTTCTAATATTCGTTGAAGAGCTTGTTTATCATTTTGATTAGAAGATTTTAGGGTAATACTTTCTTTTGATTCAAAGTCAGCTAAGATATATTTCATAATAGCTGAATCAAAATCATCACCACCTAAATGTGTGTCACCTGCTGTTGCTAAAACCTCAAATACACCATCCCCTACTTCTAAAATAGATACATCAAAGGTACCACCTCCAAGATCGAAAATAAGAATGGTTTCATTTGTCTTTTTATCTAAACCATAAGCTAAAGCTGCTGCTGTAGGCTCATTTATAATACGAAGAACTTCTAATCCTGCAATTTTTCCTGCATCTTTTGTTGCTTGACGTTGTGAGTCATTAAAGTACGCAGGTACAGTAATCACAGCTTTTGTAATTTGTTCGTTAAGAAATTTACTAGCATCCTGTGTCAATTTTCTTAAAACTTGTGATGATATTTCTTCAGGACTAAAATACTTATCTAGAATAGGACAATAGATTTTAACATTTTTTCGTTCGTCTTCTGTTACTTTATATGAAACTTGTTTTGATTCTTCTGCAATTTCATTTGCTTTAGAACCTATAAATCTTTTTACTGAATAAAATGTATTTTCAGGATTTATAACGGCTTGTCGTTTGGCCATAGCGCCAACAATTAATTCTTTAGTTTTAAGAGCATACCCTACAATTGAAGGTGTAGTTCTAAAACCTTCTGCGTTCGGAATCACAATTGGAGTACCTGCTTGAACAACCGAAACTACAGAGTTTGTAGTTCCAAGATCAATACCTACTACTTTTGCCATGTTTTTTTTCTAGAAGCAGAATTTTCGAAGTATCCTAAAGCTGAAATTTTTTAATACAAGTATAAACTTTATGTATTTTTTATTTATTTTCGTTTTAGGGTAATAGTATATGTTTATAGACATTTTATTATCAATAAATTAAAATCCTCAAAAAAATTATAAAAATTGATTAATCAAAAAATATTTAGTAAATTTATCAGAAGGAAGATTTGTTGTGTCTATAGGAAGTCTTGGTATTAAGGTTGGAATGACTCAAATCTTTGATGAAAAAAATGCATGTATACCTGTTACTCTGATAAAAATTGGACCTTGCATAGTGACACAAATAAAAACACTTGCTAGCGATGGTTATAATGCTATACAACTTGGATTTGGTATATCTCAAAATAATAAATACGGTTTAAAAAAGCTTAAATCTACAAAAGCTTTGCAAGGCCACTTAAAAAAATCTGGTACACCAGAGTGTCATTTTTTAAAAGAATATCATATTAATCAACCGGAAGATTTTGAACTTGGACAAAAATTCGATATAACGAACTTTTTAAGTGTTCAATATATTGATGTCCGTGGCAAAACTATAGGTAAAGGTTTTGCTGGTACAGTAAAACGTTATGGATTTGGACGTGGACCTATGACTCATGGCTCTAAAAATCATCGTGCTCCGGGTTCTATTGGTGCAGGAAGTACTCCTGGACGAGTGTATCCTGGCAAACGTATGGCTGGGAGATTGGGAGGAAAACAAACTACAATCAAAAGATTAACAGTTTTAAAAATTGACCAAGAAGAAAATCTATTAGTAGTTAAAGGTTGTATACCTGGAAAACCTGGAAATTTAATTAGTCTAACTCCAAGCGTTTCATAATCAATTCATTAAATATAGTATGACAGAAAAAAATACAACAATTTCAAACTATTGGATTATTTCAGGTTCACCTATAGAAAAAGAATTTGTTTTCCGTAGATTAGATTGTGAATTAAGTTTTTCAAAGACTAATCCAGATTATTTAATTCATAAAGCTTTTTGTTTGTATAGAAAGACAAAATGGATTAGAAACGCATCTACAAAAACAAAATCAGAAGTTAGTGGTGGAGGTCGAAAACCTTGGGCTCAAAAAGGAAGAGGAAAAGCTCGAGCAGGTTCTATTAGATCACCTTTATGGCGTGGGGGTGGCATATGCTTTGGACCTAAACCAATGCTATATAATCCAAAACTTAACAACCGTGAGTATGATCATGCTTTTCGTACACTTTTAGTTGAAAAACAAAAAAGTATAATCCCAATTAGTCTTGTTGACGGGTCAAAAGAATCTACATTAATAAAAACTGATTCTTCATATTTTGGCAAAACAAAGTCTGCAAAACAAATTGTTTCGCAAATTTTAGAAAAAAATAACATTAAGTCTTTAGACTTAATAGGAAAAAAAAATCTAACAATCATTGTAAGCCCTGAAGAATTTAAACTTTTAGATGGAACTATATTTTTAAAAGGAATTAAAAATATTTCTAACTTAAATTTAGTGAAAGATAATGAATTAACTCTTCATCATATACTTCGTTCAAATTATATTTTAATTACAGCATATTCTTCGTACAATTTAACACGGAAAAATATGTCTTGGAAAAAAATAACTAGGTAAAAAATATGTTTAAGATTATGTCTAAAATTGGCGGGTTAGAAAAAATTATAGAGTCAGAATGGATTAATATTCTAAAATATCCATTAGCTACTGAAAAAGCAAGTAATCCTTTTTTAAAAAATTCTTATACCTTTATTGTAGATTCTCGAGCTGATAAAGAAACAATTAAATCTGCTTTTGAATATGTGTTTAAGGTTAAGGTAATTAAAGTTAATACATTAATAACCCCAAAAAAATTAAAACGTCGTAAACAATATCAAGGTTATTTACCCTCATATAAAAAAGCAATAATAAAATTAGCTCCGGAATATAGCCTAGATTTCTTTGGAATGGAAAAAACAAGTTTAGGAATTTAAAAACTTATGGGAATTAAATTTTTTAAAGCTTATACACCTGCAACTCGCCATGCTGTTAGACCTGATTTTAAAGAGATAACAGCTAAAAAACCGAATAAATCTTTGGTTTTAAAATTTCACTCAACAAAAGGAAGAAACAACCAAGGACGAATAACTATTCGACATCGAGGTGGAGGACATAAGAGAAAATATAGACTGATTGATTTTAAACGTAGCAAACGAAATTTAATAGGTAAAATTATTAGTATCGAATACGATCCAAATCGTAATGCTCGTATTGCTTTAGTACAATATGAAGATGGCGAAAAACGTTATATCTTACATCCTGAATCCTTACAACTAGGAAATACTATAGAATCGGGTCCAAATTCCAGTTTAAATATTGGTAATTCTTTACCCTTAGAAAATATACCTTTAGGTTATGAAGTTCATAACATTGAACTGTTTCCAAATCGAGGTGGACAAATTGCTCGATCTGCAGGTAGCTCTGCAAAAATACTTGCAAAAGAAGGAGATTATGTAACATTAAAACTACCATCAAAAGAAGTTAGATTAATTTCTAAATCGTGTTACGCTACTATTGGACGTATAGGAAACTCTTCACATATGAACTTAACTCTTGGAAAAGCTGGTCGCTCAAGATGGTTAGGTAAACGGCCGAACGTTAGAGGCATTGTTATGAATGCTTGCGATCACCCACACGGTGGTGGTGAAGGAAGGTCTCCGATTGGACGAAAACATCCATGTACACCTTGGGGTAAACCAGCTTTAGGAGTAAAAACAAGAAGTAAGAAAAAATCAACTTCCATTTTCATTATCCGTAAGCGTTGATAAAATTGAATATGATAAAAAAAGAATTTAGTCTATGATTAGATCGACAAAAAAAGTACCCTTTGTTGCTTATCATTTATTGAAAAAAATTAATCGTTTAAAAAAAGCTGGAAAAACAGACACGATTAAAACATGGTCACGTGCTTCGGTAATTCTTCCAATTATGGTTGGTTATACAATAGCTGTTTATAATGGGCGCCAACATGTACCTATATTTATAAGTGACCAACTAATAGGTCATCGACTAGGTGAATTTGTTCCAACAAGAACATTTCGTTCACATAAAAAATTAAAAACCAATGATCGAAAAGCAAAGCGAAAATAAAAAGTGCTTTGGAATAAAAGTTAAACGATTTAATATAGTCATATATTGTAGATAGTTAATTAGGTATTAACCTAAATAAAAAAAAAACAGGAGATAACCATGAATCTTTGGTCTAGGCCAAGTCTAAAAAGATTAGCTCAACGTTCAATTCAAAAGAGAAAAGAACAACAACCTCCTTTAGTTGCAAAGGCTAAAGCACGAATGATTAGAATGTCACCTTTAAAAGTAAGAAGAGTTTTAAATCAAATTAAAGGCTGTTCCTATGAAGAAGCATTAGTTCTTTTACGATTTCTTCCTTATCGAGCATGTCATCCTGTCGCAAAGGTTTTAAAATCTGCAGCTGCCAACGCATTAAATAACTATTCTATACCTCGGTCTTACCTTCAAATAGAAAAAGCCTTTGTAGAAAATGGACCTATTCTTAAAAGAATTCGACCTCGTGCCAAAGGGAGAATGTATCCTATTAAAAAACGAACATCTCATATTTGCATTGTTGTTTGTTCTAATTTTTCAAGGTTTGAAAATGATGGAAAAGGTAATTTTTTACCTATTGTTTTAACAAAGTAAAAATCTAATTTACATAGAGTATATTTACATAAAAAACTAAAAAAGGAGAAATATCTTGGGTCAAAAAGTTCATCCTTTAGGATTCCGATTAGGAATTACCGAAGAACATAAAACAAAATGGTACGCGAATTTTTCTAATTATGCTAATCAATTAAAATTAACTGATGAATTGCGTAATGTGTGGATAAATTTATTAAAAGAACTAAGTAAGAAACAGTTAGAAGAAATTACTGATCGAACTAATATAGTTATAACTTATCCGCCAACTCGAAACCAAATACAAATTACAATATTTTGTGTAAATCCTGAATTAGTAATTTCTGATCTTAAAACAATTCCTTATTATATAAGACTTTCAAAATCATTAGGTAAAGAATTGTTACAACGAAATTTAGTAGTAATTTTTAAAAAAGTTAAAACTCCTTTTATTGAACCTAACTTTTTATTGCAATCAGTATCTAAAAAATTAGAAAAACGTATGCCTTTTAGACGAGCAATAAGAAGTACGTTGACTGATTTTAAAAAAGGGGGTAAACAAGCCAAATTAGATCCTAGACAAAAAGGTATCAAAATCCAAGTAGCAGGCCGTTTAAATGGGGCGGAAATTGCTAGAACAGAATGGGTTAGAGAAGGAAAAGTTCCTTTACATACCTTACAAGCTAAACTTGAATATTCTACAGCTAGAGCACAAACTATATATGGAATATTGGGATTAAAAATATGGATTTGTAAAGGTTAGGCTATAAAAAATTTTTAATCAAAACAGAATATACAATATATGTTAAGTCCAAAAAGAACGAAATTTCGTAAACAACAAAGAGGCCGTTTACGAGGAAAAACAATACAAAAGAAAAGTTTAGCTTTTGGGGAGTATGGTTTACAAGCTCAAGAACCAGTTTGGTTAACAGCTAGACAAATAGAAGCAACACGACGAACAATTACTCGTTACACAAAACGAGGTGGAAAACTTTGGATTATGGTTTTTCCTGACAAACCTATTACTGCTCGTGCAGAAGAATCTAGAATGGGATCAGGTAAAGGTGCCCCACAATATTGGGTTTCAGTTGTAAAACCTGGTAAAGTACTTTTTGAACTTGCTGGTGTTGCAGAGTCGATTGCTGTGCATGCACTACGGATGGCAGCATATAAATTACCTATAAAAACAAAGTTAATTAGTGCTAAGGATTCGCAATAAAATATGAGTTTTCCAAAATTTAGTGAATTAAAAGAGATTGATATAACAAAAATAGATGATCAAATTATAAAAGCGAAAAAAGAACTTCTTTTTTTACGTATTCAAAAAGCAAATTTCTCTCGATTTTCTCCTCACTTATTAACGCATACAAAACATCAGTTATCACAATTATTGACATTAAGACGATCTCTTTATGCAAAAAAGTTTAATGCACAACGTCTTAAAAAAAAGATTAAAAAGAAAAACTAATGATCTTATTTTAAAATTTTTTGATCATTAATAGAGATTTTAAAAATAAAAAAAAATTATTATGGGTCTTACAGAAAAGATTGGTATTGTAGTAAGTACAAAAATGCAAAAAACCATCGTGGTAATTGTAGAAAACAAATTTCAACATCCACGCTATGCAAAAACAGTTATTCAAACAAAACGTTATTTAGTTCATGATGAAGATAACACTGCTAAACTTGGTGATAAAATTTTGATGACTCAAACACGGCCTTTAAGTAAAAATAAACGTTGGCGTTTAGAACGTATATTAATAAGTTCGAATCAGGGGGTTAATTAGTTATGATTCAACCACAAACATATCTTAATATAGTTGATAATACTGGCGCCAAAAAATTAATGTGTATCAGAATCCTTGGAAGTAATCGACGTTATGGCCGAGTAGGAGACATTATTATAGGTGTCGTAAAAGAAGCTGTACCTAATATGGCTGTTAAAAGATCAGATATAGTACGCGCAGTAATTGTCCGTACACGTCAACCAATCCAACGATCAGATGGAATGGCTATACAGTTTGATGATAATGCAGCTGTAATTATAAACCTTGATAATAATCCACGTGGAACACGTGTTTTTGGACCAGTTGCGCGAGAAATTAGAGAAAAAAATTTTGTAAAAATTGCTTCTTTAGCTTTTGAAGTTGTATAAAAACTGAATAAAAAATAATTCATAACTTCTTAGTCTTATTTATGACTCATGAATATAAAAAAATCTATCAAAATCGTATTAAACCCACTTTAAAACAAAAATTTGACTACAGTAATGATCATCAAATTCCTAAATTACTTAAGATTCAAATTAATCGAGGATTAGGATTAGCTGCACAAAATAAAACTATTCTTCAAAAAACTATCGAAGAGATTCGATTAATTACAGGTCAACAACCAATTGTTACTAAAGCAAAAAAATCTATTGCTGGTTTTAAAACAAGAGAAGGTATGGATTTAGGAGTAACAGTAACTCTTCGCAACGATTTTATGTATGCTTTTTTAGAAAAACTAATTCATTTGGTATTTCCACGTATACGTGATTTTCGTGGCTTAAGTCCTGATAGTTTTGACGAATATGGCAACTATAACTTAGGAATTCGTGAACAATTAGTATTTCCTGAAATTGACTATAACATGATAGATCAATTGCGAGGTTATACCATTTCAATTGTTACAACAGCTAAAACACCGGAAGAAGGACGTATTCTTTTACAAGAATTTGGTTTTCCGTTTAAAAAATTATCTAAAGGATAAGATACGCTATGACGAATGATACAATTTCGGACATGTTAACCCGGATAAAAAATGGAAATCTGGTTGGCCATAAAGTCGTTAAAGTTGATTCAACACGTATAAATTATCAATTAATTAAATTATTACGTGCAGAAGGCTTAATACGACAATATGAAACAGTAATAAAAAATGGTCGTCATTTTATTTTTGTATATTTAAAATATTCAACAAATCCGACACGCCCAATTATACGTGGATTAAAACGAGTAAGTAAACCGGGTTTGCGGGTTTATGTTAATACCAATCAAATACCAACTATATTGGGAGGACAAGGTTTAGCTGTCCTTTCAACTTCAAAAGGTATTATGACAAATTTCAAAGCAAAAGACTTAGGCATTGGTGGCGAATTATTATTTTACATTTGGTAAGGAAAAATTAAAATGTCAAGGATAGGTAAACAACTTATTCGAATACCTTCAGGAGTTAATATTAAACTTACTGAAAAAAATATTCTAGTAAAAGGTCCAAAAGGTGAGATTGAACGCTCGATACCTTCTTGTTTAAGCGTAGTAGAAAAAGAAGATAATTCTTTACAAGTTTTAAGGAAAAATGAAGATATTTCTTCTCGAGAAATGCATGGTCTTTTTCGTTCTCTAGTATCTAATATGGTTATTGGAACTTCAAAAGGATTTACTAAAATACTAGAGCTAAAAGGTGTTGGCTATAAAGCAAATATAGATAAAAAAGCTCTTAATTTAGCTTTAGGTTTTAGTCATCCTGTTCGAATAGAAGCACCACCCGGAATTGAATTAAGTGTTGAAAACAATACAATTATTAAAATAAATGGTATTGAAAAAGAAAAAGTGGGTTTGATTGCACAACAAATACGTTCAATAAAACCACCTGAGCCCTATAAAGGTAAAGGAATTTTATATAAAGCTGAAGTAATTCAACTAAAAGTAGGAAAATCTAGCAAATAATATGAAAAAAATTAAAGGAACTCCTGAACAGCCACGTCTGGCTGTTTTTAGATCAAATCGTCACTTTTATGCTCAGGTCATAGATGATCAAAATCATAAAACATTATTTGCATGTTCAACTATGGATCCAGCAATTAAACCTTTAATTAACACAGGGCAGAATTGTAAAGCTGCTCGTTTGGTTGGGGAAAAATTAGGTCAAACTTTAGTAAAAAATAATTTAAAAAATGTTGTTTTTGATCGGCGATTTAGGAGATATCATGGTCGTGTAAAAGCATTTGCAGAAGGTGCGAGAGAAGTAGGATTACAATTCTAAAACCTTTCTAGATAAATAGGAACTAAAAACCATGAAAAGTGAAAACCAAAAAAGTAATATTAGTCATAAAGTTGTCGAAATCAGACGGGTTTGTAAAGTAGGAAAAGGTGGGAAAACACTAAGCTTTCGAGCTTTAGTGGTTGTTGGAAATCAACGTGGTATAGTAGGAATCGGCATAGGAAAAGCTGGTGAAGTTCTAAACGCTATAAAAAAGGGTCAATATAAAGCTATTCAAAATCGTATACAAATACCTATCACACGTACAAAAACAATACCACATAGAAGTGAAGCCTGTTTTGGCGCTGCACATGTTATGTTAAGACCTGCTGCACCAGGTTCAGGTGTAATTGCAGGTGGTGCTGGACGAGCTGTTCTTGAGCTTGCAGGCATAAAAAATATTCTTGCAAAACAACTTCGATCAAAAAACAAAATAAACAATGCAAGGGCAACATTACTAGCATTAAATAATTTACAATTTATAACAACAACAGCAAAATTAAGAGGATTAAGCTTAGAAAGATTTACAGGACGTAAATTAACTCAAGAGCTTTTGGATACTCAAAGAAATGACTCATAAGCTAAACAATGTTTAATATCTAAAAAAAATTAATTTTAAATAAAACAAATTGACTCGTAATTCAAAAGAAGATTGACGATTTAATACTAAAAATAAAAGTCAATAAAAAATGACAACAAAACTACTTTCATCCGAGAAGATTAAATTTTCTCCACAGAAAAGAGTTCTTTTTTTATTTATTGTAGGCGGTTGCTTACGTTTTTTATCAAAAATCCCTCTACCCTGTATTGATTATTCATTATTACCACTTTCTAACCGCCCAAGTTTTTTAGCCTTAGGAATTCTTCCTTTAGTCCAAGCTTCCCTATTAGTACAGGTTTTTAACACTATTAAACCAAAATCCGAAGATGAGGATTTCGATAAATATGAAAAAGTTCAAAAGCAAATTAAATTAGTTAGTGTATTGATTGCTATATTAATCAGTTTAAGCCAACTTAAAGCTTTTTCTCCTGTAATGTACAACTATAGTTTAATGAGTAAAATAATTTTAGCTATATCCTTAATTACAGGTGGGCTGATTCTTATATGGATTAGCGAATGGCTATCAGAAACATTCTCATTAAGCGGTTCAGTTGTAGTACTGACCTTTACAAGTGTTATTGATGACGTAATCAGGCTGATTTCAGAAGCTAGTAATTTAGCTTTAATTCCAAAAATTTGTTTTGTACTATATGTATTAGCAGTTGCTGCTTTTACAACTTTTATTTCAAAATCGACAGTAGAATTTCCAATACTATCGTCAAAACAGTCTTATTCAGAGCAATCGAAACCAAGTTTATTACCTTTTGCTATTAATCCAGGTGCAGTTATGGCTTTAATATCTGCTGAATCTCTTATACGACTATTTCAAACAAGTATTAGTCAGTATGGATTAATTTCGTTAAATCATCCATTTACTTCAGTTTTCATAGGTTTACTTCGTTTTGTATTAATTATAACCTTTAGTTATTATTGTTCCAAGTTACAGGTGGATAGTGATAAAGTAACGAAAGAATTATTGACCATGAATATGACAATAGTAAACAAATCACCTGGTCAAGAAACACAAAACTATTTAGAAGATCAACTCAAACGTACCTATCTTTCAGCCGGGTTGATGTTAGCTCTTTTAGTTATATTGTCAGAAATACTAGACATTTACTATCCAACTATAGGTCTAAAGTCCAATCTAAGTTCCTTACTATTATTATTTGGTACAATGATTGATCTTGAAAATCGACTATTTGATTTAGGATTGAAAAAATAAATTTACGAGTTTAGAGGTTAATATATGAAAGTAAGACCATCAGTTAAAAAAATTTGTGAAAAGTGCAGATTAATCAAGCGAGCAGGTAAACTTAGAGTAATTTGTACTAATAAAAAACATAAACAAAGACAAGGTTAATTCTAGAAAAAAATTATATTATGATACGAATTGCCGGTGTTGATTTACCAGATACAAAATCAATTGAAATTGCATTAACTTATATTTACGGTATTGGTCGTACAAGGTCTAAAAAGATCTTAAATTTATTAAAAATTAATCCAGAAACGAAGACAAAATTTTTAACTGATAAAGATATCAGTCAGTTACGTGAACTAATCGAAAAAAGTTACACAACAGAAAGTGATTTAAAAAGACTTGTCTCCTTAAATATCAAGCGTTTAGTGGAAATAAATTGTTACCGTGGTAGAAGACATATACAAGGTTTACCTTTGCGTGGACAACGTACAAAAACTAATGCCCAAACAAGAAAAAAAACAGCATCAAAACAATCAGGACGTCGTTATAAGTAATTTGATTTTAATTGTTAATTAGTTGTAAACTTAACCTTATATAGGACAAAAAAATTATGAATCAAAAGCTAACTAAAGGAAAGCGAAAAATAAATTTATCATTAGGCTTTGCTTGTATTCATTCAACTTTTAATAATACTATTATTTCAATAACAGATCCAAAAGGTAATGTTTTAACTTGGGCATCTGCAGGAAGTAATGGATTTAAAGGAAGTCGTAAAAAAACCCAATATGCAGCCCAAATGGCTGCAAAAAACGCTAGTGCAAAAGCCTTAAAGTTAGGTATTAAAAAAGTAGGTATTATATTAAATGGTCCTGGAAATGGACGAGAAATAGCTATTAAGGGTATTCATGCAACAGGACTAGAAATTATTTCTATTGAAGATAAAACTGGGGTTCCTCATAATGGATGTCGGGCTCCTAAACGCAGGCGTGTTTAAAACAGATTTTAAAGATTAATTGTTATTCAAAAAACATATTATAACCATGAAATTAGAAAAACGTAAATTAGTCATTGAAATTGAAAAACGTACAATTGATAAAAGAACTGGACACATCTCTTTTCAATTTCGAATAGGTCCTTTTAAAAAAACTATGGCAACAACTATAGGTTCTGCACTAAGACGGACACTATTATCAATGACAAAAACACTTGCTATAACAAGTGTGTGTGGAAATTTTCATGAAGGTAATTCTATACGTGAAGATCTTTTTGAACTCTCATTAAACCTCCAACATGTTCATATAAAATCTTCATTTTTTCCCTATATTGGAATAGGCCGTTTAAAAAAAAAAGGACCGGCTATTATTACTGCAAAACATTTACAATTGGAAGAGGGATTAGAGATAGTAAATCCTAACCAATATATATGTACAGTTAATGAATCATATACAATTGATTTAGCATTAATGATTAATTCACCAGGAACTAATCAAGGTACGGATTATATAGATCCTCTAAATCCAATAAATTTCATCAAAAAAAATTCTATAAAAAACAGAGAATTACAGTTTGATGCAAAATTTTCTATAGAAGAAAATTTATTTCAAATAAAAAATGATTTCAACAAAAAAATATCTTTAAAAAGTAATCAAGAGTCTTCTACGATAATAAAAAATGAAAATACCCTTGCTTTAAACTGGGTGAAAAATTTCAAATCAAAAAGCTCACCAAATACTAAAAAAAATACTAAAATAAAAATAGGTACTCCTAAAAAATCACCACTTGATATTATAATTGTTGACCCTATAGACTCGGCTTTTCAATCTTGTGGATTTGAAGTTATTCAAACTACAAATTCCTCAGTCAATGAGTATGAAGAACTAATAAAACGAGGTCTTAGTGATACTGATGAATTTCTAAGATTTGTTGTAATTAGTCGAGGAGGTATAGAACCTGCGATTGCAGTAAGTTTAGCTGTTCAAGAACTTAAAGAAATTTTATCTATATTAGAACCTTTACCTCATATTTTTGCAAGTGAAAAAAATATTGTTTTATCATTAGAAAGAAATTCAAATCTAATAGTTAATACTAAAGAACGTGAAAGAATCATACATTCTTATACCTTAGAGATTCTAAAGAATTTAGATATAAAACATCTTAAATTACCAGAATACTTAGAATTATTTTTAAGACGTGAAGGTTTTGTAAGTGTAAATAATTTAATTTCGGTTCCTTTAGAATTTTTAAAACGAATAGGCTTAAATAAAATTGATATAAATATGATTGAAGAATCTTTAAACCTGTTCAATTTGTCACTTAATATTGATAAAAATTTAAGTTGGGAATTAGTTCCTTCTTCATTGCCTTTCTAAAAATTTTTATCTAATCGTTCTTTCTATAATTCTTAAAGTTCAGTAAAATTTTTTATTAAAATATGATTTATACATATATACCATCAGGAAAACATAAAGAAAGAAGTTGGTTTATAGTTGATGCTACTGATCAAACCCTTGGTCGTTTTTCAACTCAAATTGCCAATTTATTGCAAGGAAAACATCAAACTACTTATACACCCGGGTTTGATAATAAAGTTCATGTTATTGTTATTAATGCAGAAAAAATTCGTTTTACAGGAAAAAAATTAACGCAAAAACTTTATTACACTCATACAGGGAAACCTGGTGAGTTGAAGACAAGATCATTAGAAGTCCTATTTTCAAAATATCCGTCTCGTGTTATTGAGTTGGCTGTTAAAAGAATGCTTCCAAATGGTTTTGCTAAAACAGATTTACCTAAAAGATTAAAAGTATATAGTGGAGGAAATCATCCTCATCAAGCTCAAAAACCTAAGGAAATGATTTTTAGTAGTTAATAATAAATTATGACAATATTAGAAGCAAAAAATATTCTTTCTACTGGTGTTGGACGTAGGAAAAGTGCAACTGCCTTTGTACAAATAATTCCAGGAAATGGTGAAATTACAATAAATCAACAACCTGGAGTTAATTATTTTCATTATAACTCACAAGCAGTTAGTATTTGCCGAACAGCATTAGAAATTTTCGAATCTGAAAAATCATATAATTTAACTGTTGTTGTATCAGGGGGTGGATTAAATGGTCAAATACAAGCAATCCGATTAGCCCTTTCAAAAGCTGTTTCAAAACTTGATACAACCAAGCGTATTAAACTTCGCAGTCTGGGTTTACTAAGTCGTGATACTAGAGTTAAAGAACGTAAAAAGTATGGACTTAAAAAAGCTCGTAAAGCACCACAATTCTCTAAACGTTAAATCATATGATAAAAAAAAATATTCATCCAAAATGGTTTGTTAAAACAAAAGTATATTGTGATGGACAGTCAATTATGACAATTTCATCAACGAAACCCGAATTACATGTAGATATATGGTCAGGAAACCATCCTTTCTTTACAGGATCTCAAAAAATTATTGATACTGAGGGCCGGGTTGAAAGATTCTTAAAAAAATATAATATGGAATCTGAGGAGACTAATAACTAATTTATGCCAACAGTTCAACAACTAATTAGAAATAAAAGACGTACTATAAAAAAGAAAAGTAAAGCTGGCGCTTTAAAAGCCTGTCCTCAACGACGTGGAGTTTGTACAAGAGTCTATATTGTAACTCCAAAAAAGCCCAACTCTGCTATGCGAAAAGTAGCTAGAATCAGATTAACATCTGGTTTTGAAGTTACCGCACATATACCTGGTGAAGGCCATAATTTACAAGAACATTCAGTTGTACTTATCCGTGGTGGTCGTGTAAAAGATTTACCTGGAGTTCGTTATCGTGTCATTCGCGGAGCATTAGATACAGTAGGTGTTGCAAAACGAATGCAAGGTCGTTCGAAATATGGTGCTCGTAAGCTTAAGACAAAAAAATAATATTAATTAAATAATATAGAATTAAAATGTCAAGACGAAAAAGAATTAAAAAACGTCTGCCTGGTCCAGATCCAATTTATAATAGTTATTTAGTAAGTTTATTAAGTTTACGTGTCATAAAAAGTGGCAAAAAACAATTAGCTGAACGAATAGTGTATAAAGCTTTAGACTATATTAAACAAAAAACAAATTTAGACGGTTTAATAACGTTAGAAAAAGCTGTTCAAAATGTTAGCCCTGTTGTAGAATTAAAACCAAAGAGAATTGGTGGTGCTACATATCAAGTTCCGATTGAAGTTAAAAGACTTCGAGCAACTAATTTAGCCCTAAAATGGTTATTAAAGTACTCTCGAGATAGATCTGGAAAAAATATGTCTTTCAAGCTGGCTCGAGAATTGATGGATGCTTCGAAAGGAATTGGAAACTCTATTCGTCGACGTGAAGAAGTTCATAAAATGGCGGAAGCAAATAAAGCTTTTAGTTTTTTTAAATCTAAAAAATAGACTTTTATTCTAGTTTCCTTATTTATTAAAATTCAATAAAAAACAAAGGAAAAAAAAAATGGCTCGTGAAAAATTTGAACGTACAAAACCTCATGTAAATATAGGTACTATAGGTCATGTTGATCATGGTAAAACAACCTTAACTGCTGCAATCACTAGTGTTCTTTCTCTTTTAGGAAATGCAAAAGCAAAAAAATATGATGAAATTGATGCAGCTCCTGAAGAAAAAGCACGCGGTATTACAATTAATACAGCACACGTAGAGTATGAAACAGAAGCACGTCATTATGCTCATGTTGATTGTCCAGGCCATGCTGACTATGTAAAAAATATGATTACTGGAGCAGCACAAATGGATGGAGCAATTCTTGTAGTGTCAGCAGCAGATGGTCCAATGCCACAAACTAGAGAGCACATTTTATTAGCAAAACAAGTAGGTGTTCCTCATATTGTGGTGTTTTTAAATAAAGCTGACCAAGTAGATGACCAAGAACTACTTGAACTTGTGGAATTAGAAGTTCGTGAACTCTTATCAACATATGATTTCCCAGGTGAGGATATTCCATTTATTTCAGGATCTGCATTATTAGCATTGGAAGCGGTAACTACAAATTCAGTAAATCAACGTGGTGAAAATGAATGGGTAGATAAGATTTTTGAATTAATGGATGCTGTTGATAGTTATATTCCAACACCTGAACGTGATGTTGATAAAACATTTTTAATGGCTGTTGAAGATGTTTTTTCAATTACAGGTCGAGGTACGGTAGCTACAGGAAGAATTGAACGTGGAAAAGTTAAAGTGGGTGAAACTATCGAAATCGTAGGAATTCAAGAAACCCGATCTACAACAGTAACTGGTTTAGAAATGTTCCAAAAGACATTAGATGAAGGTTTTGCTGGCGATAACGTAGGGATTTTACTAAGAGGTGTTCAAAAAACTGATATCCAACGTGGGATGGTTCTTGCAAAACCAGGAACAATCAAACCACATAGAAAATTTGAAGCTGAAGTATATGTTCTAAAAAAAGAAGAAGGAGGGCGACATACTCCATTCTTAGCAGGTTATCGTCCACAATTTTATGTTAGAACAACTGACGTTACTGGAAATATTACAGGATTTACTTCAGATGATGGGGCAGAGGCTGAAATGGTAATTCCTGGCGATCGTATTAAAATGACAGCCGAATTAATATCACCAATTGCTATTGAAGCTGGTATGCGTTTTGCTATTCGTGAAGGCGGACGTACTATTGGTGCTGGTGTTGTATCTAAAATATTAGAATAATAATCTTCGTTTTGAAGAGATAGAAAATCTGATCTATGACGAAAAATGGAGAAATTAGTTTCCGTATTCGATTAAAAGCTTATAACTCGCGAGTTTTACGTATAAGTAGTTTGCTACTTCAAAAAGAACTTGCAAAACTAGATGAAATTTATAATGGACAAACTTTTTTAAAAGGTCCTATTAGGCTGCCTATAAAAAAACGTTATTACTCATTACTTAGATCACCTCATATTGATAAAGATTCTCAAGAACAATTTGAAATTAGACGACATAAATGGATATTTGATATTCAAGTACCGAAAAAAAATTATATTAATTTGTTAAGTAATATATCATTTCCACCAGGTGTTGACATATCAATATTTTTTAACCAAATCTATTAGAAAAAATTTGTCCTTAAAAGGACAAATTTTCTCTAAAACTATATTAGTTTCGATTAATAAAGTTCATCTTCTTGGTTTGTTAAAATTTCGCAATCAGACGTAGGATATGCAACACATGTTAAAACGAATCCTTCTGAAATTTGATCATCTTCTAAAAAAGATTGTTCCGACTGATCAATAGTTCCATTGACAACACGACCTGCACATGTAGAGCAAGAACCTGATCTGCAAGAATATGGTAATTCAAAACCATTTTCTTCGGCTGAATCTAAAATATATTCATCATCATTACAATCAATAACACGATTTTGATCTTCAGAATCTGTTGGAAAAACAAGTTTCACTTTATACGTTGCCATTTATATTTCCTATTTATCTTTTTTATATTTTTCTAAAATTCTTGATCTTTAGATCGTCTTTGGTTCTTGATTATACAAAGTTTTTGGATTTAGTAAAGACTTTTAATAATTTTTGCCTCATAATAATTATAATTAAATAAGTTTATTTTTTTTAATAAACAAAATCTAAAATTAAAAAAACATATTTTTTCAAGAAAGTCAAATCTTGTATACGGAGGCAAAAAAAAATGGCATTACCTTGGTATCGTGTCCACACCGTAGTCTTAAATGACCCTGGACGTTTACTTGCGGTTCATATTATGCATACTGCCCTAGTTTCTGGTTGGGCAGGATCAATGGCTTTATACGAGCTTGCGATTTTTGATCCATCAGACCCTATATTAAACCCTATGTGGAGACAAGGTATGTTTGTCATGCCTTTTATTACTAGATTAGGTGTAACAGACTCATGGGGTGGTTGGAGTATAACAGGCGAAACTAGTTCAAATCCTGGATTATGGAGTTTTGAAGGTGTAGCATTAACTCATATTGTTCTTTCAGGTCTATTATTCCTTGCTGCTATTTGGCACTGGGTTTATTGGGATTTAGATGTTTTCAACATTGAAAGATCAGATGAAATCTCAATAGACTTACCGAAAGTTTTCGGGATTCACTTATTTTTATCAGGACTTCTATGTTTAGGTTTTGGTGCTTTTCATGTAACAGGATTTTTTGGCCCGGGTATGTGGGTTTCTGATCCTTATGGATTAACAGGGAAAGTTCAAGGTGTTGCACCGTCTTGGGGACCTGAAGGATTTAATCCATTTAATCCAGGTGGAGTAGCTGCTCATCATATTGCAGCTGGAACATTTGGTATTCTTGCAGGTTTCTTCCATATTATTGTTCGACCACCACAACGTTTATATCGTGGATTACGAATGGGTAACATTGAGACAGTACTATCTAGTAGTATTTCAGCTGTCTTCTTTGCAGCATTTGTTACATCAGGAACAATGTGGTATGGATCAGCCACAACGCCTATTGAACTTTTTGGTCCAACACGTTATCAATGGGATAGCGGTTACTTCCAACAAGAAGTTGAAAGAAGAGTTGAAAATTCAATCGCTGAAGGATTAACTAAATCTCAAGCCTGGTCTCGTATTCCAGATAAATTAGCCTTTTATGATTATATAGGGAACAATCCTGCCAAAGGTGGTTTATTCCGTGCTGGTCCTATGAACAAAGGTGATGGTATTGCTGAAGCATGGTTAGGTCATCCTATTTTCACAGATCGTGAAGGTCGTGAATTAACAGTACGACGTATGCCAGCTTTCTTTGAAACATTCCCTGTTCTTCTTCTTGATAAAGATGGCATAATCCGAGCTGATATCCCATTCCGTCGAGCAGAATCAAAATATAGTATTGAGCAAGTTGGTGTAAATGTTAGTTTTTATGGTGGAAAACTTAATGGTCAAACTTTTAAAGATGCACCTACAGTTAAAAAATTTGCTCGTAAAGCCCAACTAGGAGAAGTATTTGAATTTGATAGAGCTAGTTTAGAATCAGATGGTGTTTTCAGAAGTAGTCCACGTGGTTGGTATACTTTTGGCCATGCTAATTTCGCTCTTATCTTCTTCCTTGGTCATTTATGGCATGGATCAAGAACATTATTCCGTGATGTATTTACTGGTATTGATGCTAATATCACTGAACAAGTTGAATTTGGTGTATTCCAAAAGCTTGGTGATGAAAGCACAAGAAGACAAGGTGTTATTTAATAAGGGAGTATCAAATGGAAGCACTCGTTTATACATTTTTACTTATTGGAACATTAATGGTTCTATTCTTTGCAGTTTTCTTCCGTGAACCACCACGTATTATTAGCAAGTAAGCGTATCACAATAAAATTTTGTGACACGCGGCCAATAATGTTAGTCTTCGTGTTCCTCAAAAGGATCTCGTAATTCTTGAGCAGGTGGTCCAAATGCTACATAAATTGCATATGCAACTATACCAAGCAATAAACATTCTAAGAATGTTACCAAAAGCAAAGATGAATCTATATTCTCAATTATCATAGTTGAGTTAGGTTTTTAAATATGTATATAATTAGGGATTAAGCTAAAAATTAACATGAAAAGAAAATTTTTCTCTTACATCTTATAGCCTTTCCTAACTATATTATAACCTGTCTTGGATCTAACAAATCAAAATAAGTGTTTTGTCCGTCATTCATAAAGGAGTAATCATTAATGACTTTTAAAACAAAACTGGGAGCAATTCTACGACCTTTAAATTCAGAGTATGGAAAGGTTGGTCCAGGTTGGGGTAGTACACCAATCATGGGATTTGTCATGGCGTTATTTTTAGTATTTTTACTAATAATTCTTCAAATTTATAACTCATCACTTATTTTAAATGATGTTGATGTAGATTGGAGCGCCTTATCTAAATAAGCCTTATTTAAATTAAATAAACATTAACAACTTTTGTTGATTTAAAATTTCTTTTAAAATTTCTTTTAAAAGAAATTTTAAATCAACATTTAATTATTATTTAATATTACTTTTTCTTTTCGATTTCTTCGACTTCATGAAGAGCAAAATTATTTGTATTAGTGCCCACATAATTTACTTTATTAAAACGTACTAATACTGGATATCTTAATTTTCCTTGATCGACTACTACCACAGTTCCTGTTTCGTTATACCAATATGATTCTTTACGCAAAATTTTAACTGTCGAGCCTTTTTTAATCATAAATAATTTTTCCTTTGGTTTTTAATTGTGTATTATGATACTTAAAATATTTAAAAAAAGACAGAACATTCGTTTATATGATTTTTTTTTGAAAAATTTTAAATAAGTCTAAAAGAAGTATATAATATTTTAAATACAAACAACTTTTAAACTTTATAGATTTTAGTTGTGTTTTCGTTTAAAAAATTCATAAACTTTATTTCTTAGGAGGCTGTTATTTTATGGTTATACCATTAATAAACGGTAGTCATATCCTTATCGCTATCGACGGTTTAAAGGATAATTCTACTGCACCAACTTCCATAATAACGTATGGAAGATTTTTAGAGTACATTGATAATGGGTGGATAAAAAAAGTAGATTTTTATAATAGTTCAAAATTTGCGATAATTGAAGCAGCAACACCAGAATCTGGCTATAAATTACAAAAAATTGGTGTAAATGTTCCAAACAAAGATGTAAAATTAATACGAAAATTAAAAGATTCAGGAATAAATTTTGATGTTCATACTTCTGAAGCATCCACAAAGGGATTTGAATTCTTTTCTTTTAACTTTATTACAATATCAATAATTATTGGTCTAATATTAAGCGGGTATTTTCTTATAAATCGTTTTAGTGATCGTTCAAACAAAACACGTCGAAATAATGGTGGATTAAATAATCCTTTTAATCCTTTTAATTTTAAACAATTTTTTCAAACACGTGCGCGTTTTGATAGTATTCCGGTTACAGGTATTACATTTGATGATATAGCTGGTATTGATGAAGTAAAAGAAGAATTTCAAGAAATTGTAACTTTTTTGAAAAAGCCTGAACGTTATACACGAGTTGGGGCAAAAATTCCAAAAGGAGTTTTACTTTCCGGGCCACCAGGAACTGGTAAAACATTATTAGCAAAAGCTATTGCAGGCGAAGCAAAAGTCCCCTTTTTTAGTTGTTCTGCATCTGAATTTGTTGAACTTTTTGTAGGAATAGGAGCTTCTAGAATTCGTGATTTATTTAAAAGAGCAAAAACCAAAACTCCTTGTATTATTTTTATTGATGAAATTGATGCAGTAGGTCGTCAAAGAGGTTTTGGTGTTGGTGGTGGAAATGATGAACGTGAACAAACATTAAACCAACTACTGACTGAAATGGATGGTTTTGAAACAAACAATGGTGTTATCGTAATAGCAGCTACTAATCGTGTAGATATTTTAGATTCAGCTTTATTACGACCTGGTCGGTTTGATAGACAACTGACTGTTGGTTTTCCAGATGCTAAAGCTAGACTAGCTATTTTAAAAGTTCATGCTAAAGATAAAAAACTGGATAAAGATGTTGAATTACAAACAATAGCTAAACGCACTCCAGGATTTTCAGGAGCTGATTTAGCCAATGTTTTAAATGAAGCCGCTATTTTAACTGCTCGTTATAATGAAAAAGCTATAACACCAAAACGATTAAATCAAGCTCTAGAGAAAGTAGCAGGAGGTATTCCTCGCCCACCTATGGAGGAAAACCGTTATAAAAGAATTTTAGCTTATCATGAAGTAGGCCATGCCTTAACAGCTTCATTATTGGAATACCATGATCCTGTAGAAATGGTATCTTTAATACCTCGAGGTCGTACACGTTCAATAACAACTTTTATACCAACTGAAGAAACTTTATATTCACGAAATCAATTAATGTCAAGATTAGTAAGTCTTTTAGCGGGTCGAGCTGCAGAAGAAGTAGTCTTTGGAAAAGCTGAAATTACAACGATTGCAATTGACGATATTCAGCGTGCAACTGCACTGGCTCGACAAATGGTTATAGAATACGGAATGTCTCCTCTTGGTCCTATTTCTTTTGAAGATAATCAACCACGTGATATAATGTTTAGAACTCCTAGTCAAACGTATTCTAATGACCTAACAACTTTAGTTGATTCAATGATACGACTTCATATTGAGCATGCATATAATGAAGCTCTATCGATTTTACAGAATAACCGTTTGCTTTTAGATAGGCTTGTTAATCAGATTATTCAAAAAGAAACACTTGAAGGTTTTGAAGTTAGAAGTTTTATAGCTGAAGCAAAACCTGTAAGACTTTTATTACCTGCAAGTAAATTAAAACAAGATTCTTCAGTCATTGAACTTATTCGTGAAGAAATGGAAGATTTACTAAATACTTCAAAATATGTAGAAAGAATTAAAAATATTCGATCACAAGATGATGAAGAAAAAATTTTACAGGATGTTATGGATGAAGCAACGACAAAAGTTCAACAAAGTAAAAAATTTGCTTCAAAGGGAAATCTTAATGGCTTACATAATGTTTTTTCATAAAACCTCTACATAGCGGGACTGACGGGACTCGAACCCGCAACTTCCGCCGTGACAGGGCGGTACTCTAACCGATTAAGCTACAATCCCATAAATTAATTAAAATTCTTATATCATTTCTTAGGTTAAGAATAAAGAATTTAGGAGAGAAAGGGATTCGAACCCTCGGTACAAAAAAAATTGTACAACAGATTAGCAATCTGCCGCTTTCGACCACTCAGCCATCTCTCCAAATATTTTATACTTTGGCTTTGGCTGGACTTGAACCTGCGACCTTGGGCTTATGAGTCCCCTGCTCTAACCACTGAGCTACAAAGCCTTTTACTTATAATACTTTACTATCAACGAGTTTATCTGATAGATATAGAATTGATAATGCTCTTAAATAATATATTGAAAAATTCCTATCTGACTCGAAAAAGATGGGGATTCTCACAACAAACTTAAAAAAGTTTATGCAAAAAGACCCAAAAAAAATTGATATTCAGGAATTAAAAAAAACTTACAAAATAGAGGAAAGTTTACACAAACTTGATGAAGATTTAATAGGTTTAAGTTCTGTAAAAAAAAGAATTCAAGAAATTACTGCAATTCTTTTCATGGATAAAGTTCGTCAGGATTTTGGATTAAGTAAATATTATCCTGGTTTACATATGTCTTTTACAGGAAGTCCTGGAACTGGAAAAAGTACTGTTGCTTCTCGAATGGCAGAACTTTTACAAAATTTAGGTTACTTAACACGTGGTCATTTAATTGTAGCAAGTCGTGACGATTTAGTAGCACAATTCGTAGGACAAACTGCACCTAAAACAAAAGATGTTTTAGAAAAATCAATGGGTGGAGTATTGCTTATTGATGAGGCTTATTATCTTTATAAACCTAATAATGAAAAAGATTATGGGGGTGAAGCAATTGAAATGTTGCTTCAAGTAATGGAAAACAAACGTAGTGATTTGGTTTTAATTTTTGCTGGTTATAGTGAACCAATGAAAACCTTCTATCGTTCAAATCCAGGCTTATCATCGAGGGTAGCCCATCATATAGACTTTCCTGATTATAGTCGGGAAGAACTTTTAACAATAGCTACTAAATTATTTCAAGAGCGCCAGTATAAACTAAGTTTTTATGCAGAAGAAGTATTTATTAAATACTTAGACTTACGGTGTCAATTACCTCTGTTTGCCAATGCTAGAAGTATAAAAAATATAGTCAATCGAGCATGTTTCCGTCTAGCTTCACGTGTAATGGGTGAAACTGGTGTATTTACATATAAAAGTTTAACAAATATTACTCCGTATGATCTTATATTAAGTACACTTTTCTTAAAAGGATTAAAAACTTTTCCTATGACAAAAATAGGTTATAAAAATGATATGAGAATTCTTTTTCAAATTCTTGAGTATAGGAAATTAGGTTATACAAAAAAATCGTTAAAATCTTTTACAGAGTTTCCTCTTTATATTTGGAAAAATTATTCTAAATAGTTAAAATATTATTTTAGGTTTAATTGTGTTATAGATTGAAAAATTACATCTATGGGAAAAGTTTACGACTGGTTTGAAGAAAGACTTGAAATTCAAGCTATAGCAGATGATATAACTAGCAAATATGTTCCACCCCATGTTAATATTTTTTATTGTTTTGGGGGTATAACTCTTACATGTTTCCTGATTCAAGTAGCGACAGGTTTTGCAATGACTTTTTATTATCGTCCTACAGTAAGCGAAGCATTTTCATCAGTAGAATACCTGATGACTGACGTTAACTTTGGTTGGCTTATACGCTCAATTCATCGTTGGTCTGCAAGCATGATGGTGCTAATGATGATTCTTCATGTTTATCGTGTGTACTTAACTGGTGGTTTCAAGAAGCCAAGAGAATTAACATGGGTTACAGGTGTACTTTTAGCAGTTGTTACTGTATCCTTTGGTGTAACAGGATATTCATTACCTTGGGATCAAATTGGTTATTGGGCTTGTAAAATTGTAACAGGAGTACCAGAAGCTATCCCAGTTATTGGATCTCCACTTGTAGAATTATTACGTGGTGGTGTAAGTGTAGGACAAGGAACATTAACACGATTTTATAGTCTTCATACATTTGTATTACCTTTAATTGCTGCTGTCTTAATGCTAACACATTTTTTAATGATTCGGAAACAAGGAATTTCAGGTCCTTTATAATTTATAAATTATTAAAAAATCAAATATCAAAACATAAGGAGAAAATTTATGTCTGTTATCAAAAAACCTGATTTAACAAATCCGGTTCTACGTGCAAAACTAGCAAAAGGAATGGGTCATAATTATTATGGTGAACCTGCATGGCCAAATGATTTATTATATATCTTTCCTGTTGTAATATTAGGTACTTTTGCTCTTGTGATTGGACTATCGATTCTTGAACCATCTGCTATAGGTGAAAAAGCAAATCCTTTTGCTACTCCATTAGAGATTTTACCAGAATGGTATTTCTTCCCTACATTTAATTTATTACGCGTTTTACCCAACAAGCTTTTAGGTGTGGTTGCTATGGCTTCTGTACCTGCAGGTTTACTTACAGTTCCTTTCATTGAAAATATAAATAACTTCCAAAATCCTTTCAGAAGACCTATTGCTACGGCAGTATTTTTACTTGGAACTGTTGTTGCAATTTGGTTAGGGATTGGTGCTTGTTTACCTATTAATGAAGCAGTAACTTTAGGTTTATTCTAAAATTTTTAATCTAAAGTAATCTATTAAAAAATAAAAACTTTACCCTGGAATCAGGGTAGAGTTTTTATTTTAAATGTTTTTTTATTTTAAAGTAATTTTACCCCCTGCTTCTTCTATTTGTTTTTTAATATCGTCAGCTTCTGTTTTTGAAGCTTTTTCTTTGATTGGTTTTGGAGCAGATTCCACTAAATCTTTAGCTTCTTTTAGGCCTAAACCTGTTAAAGTTCTAACAACTTTTAGTACACTAAGTTTTTTATCAGCTGGAGGAGCTTCTGCTAAAATGACATCAAATTCAGTTTTGGCTTCTTCAGCAGGTTGAGCAGGACTTGAAGCAGCCATTGATGCTCCCATAACAAAACCACCTGCTTGTGAAGCATCGATGTTAAATGTTTTTTCTAGTTTTTCAACAAGGTCAGAAACTTCAATTAACGTAAGACTTTTTAGATCCTCAAGGATTTGATCTGTTTTTCCAGACATTTTTTTTTCTTTATTACGTTTGAATGAAATAAGCAATATTAAACATATTTTTAAAGTACAGAAAAATCAATTTCTATGGATGGTCCCATAGTACTACAAACATACATACGTTTTAAATATTTTCCTTTTACTCCCGTAGGTTTATTTTGTAATATTGATTTATAAACAGTTAGTAAATTATTTTGAAGTTGACTTGATTTAAAGTCAACTTTCCCAAAGTTGATATGAACAATACCTGTTTTATCAACACGATATTCTAATTTACCACGCTTAAATTCTTGAATAGCTAATTTTATATTTTTTGTAACTGTTCCAGCTTTTGGTGATGGCATTAAACCTTTAGGACCTAAAATACGACCTAGTTTTGCTATCTTCGGCATCATATCTGGTTCTGCTATTAAAACATCAAAGTCTGTATACCCTTGACTAATTTGTTCAATAAGATCTTCAGAGCCTATACGTTCTGCTCCTATTTCACTAGCAACTAAACCACTATCAGAACTTGCAATGGCAACAACTCTAATGTTTTTTCCTGTTCCATGAGGTAATATAACAGTTGCTCGAAGTTGCTGATCTGCATATTTTGGATTTAAATTTAGACAAAAATGAACCTCAGTTGATTCCGCAAATTTAGCTGTTGCAGTTTTTTGTAAGACTTCTATACCTTCTTCAAGAGAATATATTCTATCTTGAACTAAACTTTTAGCTTCTTTAAACCGTTTAGATGTACGTCGCATAATTTTCTCCTTAAGAATCTTGGATAGTTATACCCATATTCTTAGCTGTACCTTCTATTATTTTTATAGCCGATTGAATATTATCTGTATTTAGGTCAGGTAATTTTATACGTGCTATTTCTTCTAAGCCTTTTTTAGTAATCGACCCTACTTTAACTTTATTTGGCTTTGATGATCCTTTATTTATTTGTAAATTAACTTTTAATAAAACAGAAGCTGGTGGTGTTTTTAATATAAACGAAAAACTTCTGTCTTCATAAATAGAAATCTCTACAGGTATAATTAAATCAGTTTTATCTGCTGTACGCGCGTTGTACTCTTTACAAAATAAAGCTATATTTACGCCATGTTGACCTAAAGCAGGACCTACTGGTGGTGCAGGTGTTGCTTTACCAGCACGTAGTGCTAGTTTTACAACAGCGACAATTTTTTTTGGCATTTTGAAAGGAAAAGTTTTTATTAAATGTTCTAAAATTCGACTTATAGATAGTTTCTATAACACAAAGGATATTATCAAAGAATATTTTGGATGTAAATATCTTATATTTAAAA